TGAATTGTTTCAAGGCCGATCATAATTGGCTTATCAGAACAGAACGAAATTCATTTATTTGATTTGATTAATACATGTACCTTAGCAATTCGACATAGATCCAATCTATTTTATCGAAACATGTGATGAAAAGATTTGCTTTATTTTCGATAACTTCTTGCTCCCTATTCCAAAAATTCCCGATTTACTTTTTGTTAATTTACTGGCTTAGTGTGAGATAGAAATATGCCTGTCTCGTCGTAATAATGAGTGAATCGATGAATGAAAGTGGAAAAAATGAAGGTTAATTCCCTTTTTTATGTTTATGTCAAACCAATCACTTCCCGAAAGGATCTTCTACTTTGTATTATTGTATTATTAATATAATCTAGTTTCTTTTTATAATATCTATTTAGATAATAATAATAGATTTAATTTATCTAATTCATTTCTATTTCTATATAGAATAGAGTGGCGATTAAAATGAATGATTTACTGAGTATAAATCATGAATCAAAAATGGAAAATCATAAAAGATGGAAAAAGCTTTCACATCTAGTCATTATATTGACAATTTCAAAAAACTGCTCATACTATGAGCATAGTATGATCGCGATCAGGCAAATATGCCCCCATCGTCTAGCGGTTCAGGACATCTCTCTTTCAAGGAGGCAGCGGGGATTCGACTTCCCCTGGGGGTAGGGTACTACGAAAGGAAGTTGATCATGGATTATCAATAAACCTAGAATTGATTCTTCCTGGGTCGATGCCCGAGCGGTTAATGGGGACGGACTGTAAATTCGTTGGCAATATGTCTACGCTGGTTCAAATCCAGCTCGGCCCAATAATTCGCTGATCCGCCATAACATAAAATGCCCATTTTTTTGTATTTTGTTTTCCAGAAAAGCCAAACAAAAAAAATTAGGAATTAGGGAAGAATAAAAAAAGTCCAATTTTCTGATATATCTATCGCTATTTGTTTTTTATTTCTTCTATTTATTTAGTTGTTCCCATAAATTCTGACCTTGATAACGCTCTAGATTCATATCAGGATCATTAAATAGAAAGTTTAATGAAAAGAAAGAGTAAAGTAAACAAAAAAGGCTCTTTTTTTTTTCATTTTTAAATTGATTATTGATCGATTTATTTGTCAATAACGAAAGGATTACTAGTTACTAGTAATCCGCGTCGCTCTCACTAAAGTGCATACCCGTATGGATATCAATATATCACTCGCGCCTTTGTTTGTTACAATACGGAGATTCTACTCTAAAATCTAAATAGAAAATGCCTTGAATGAAATCAGAAGACTATCTATGCTGTACACTTTTCTTTATTTCCCTGGGATTGTAGTTCAATTGGTCAGAGCACCGCCCTGTCAAGGCGGAAGCTGCGGGTTCGAGCCCCGTCAGTCCCGACGGATATAATTTTTAAAAAGACTCCCTCCCTTTTCTGTCAAAGGGGATACAAATGGCAGAATTTCATTCCCAACGATATCTTTTTTTTTTCTATTTTTTGTTGGGGTTTATTTGTAAACTATTTGTAAACGGTGAAAGTGGAAAAGCAGTCTCATGATACATCATCAGATGATTGTACAAGGAAGGCGGTAGATTATCGAAAAGAAAGAGTGGAAAAGAATATATATAAATAAAGGAAAGGAATTCTTTTGATTGGACCAGGAATCCGTTTTTGTATTCGGTGTGGATAAAAGGTCTTCCTATGTTATACTATTCAATTCTCGACGGTGAATCGATTTGATAGCTTAGATATTGTTATTCATGATATTGATCCGATTCGATGTCATTGAAATGTAAGTCATTGCATTGAATTTACAAGCGACAAATTTATCATCTCTATGGGATTAAATCCCGAGTTATTGCGAAGTAAAAAAAAACAATGAAATTATGGAAGTAAATATTCTGGCATTTATTGCTACGGCGCTGTTCATTCTAGTCCCTACCGCTTTTTTACTTATAATATACGTAAAAACTGTCAGTCAAAGTGATTAATTTGAATGAAACTTGACTTTTTATTTTTTATCAAGGATTTAAGAAAAAAAGGATTCCAATTTCACGTCTTAAATAAAATGAATGGACTAGAATCAACAGTATCCTATAAAACTCGATAGTATGGTAGAAAAAAAATACGAATCTTTCTACCATACTATCTATATCTATTATTGGAATGTATAAAGATACAAGCTTAATATAGATGAATCCACAATATGTATCTTCATACATGTCGATATCAATTAAATATATGTACTGTACATAGTATCTCAATTTTATTTCTTCGCTTGATCTATTTTATTTGTGTTGATTTCAATCAATCTGAAATAATTGAAAGGCAAGTCTTATGATTTTATAATTCTTTCATTTCATGGATTTGATTCTTTTGATGGATACCGAGATTCCTATTGAAAATAATCAGAAATGAAGGAAAAATGGAATAGGCATATATTTATATAATATAAAAAAAAAAAAAGAAAACCAAGTAATCCTTTTTTTTAACATTCCAAAGAAGTAATTCATTGAGCAGCTGACAGATGATCCAAAGAGTTCTACGGTAACTTTTCTTCGTATTTCGTTTCGAAAAAAGGGTATACCCTGCCGATTTTGAATTTACCTTCTTTTCTTTGATCCATGATATGAAATGAGTCAATAAAGCATGGCATAGCATAAATTAAATTCAAATAAAACAGGGGGTAAGTGTGCAATATGTGATGTGACTACACTAAGGCAAGATCTTTTTAAATTTTTAAATATTTTAAATAAAAGAACTACTTTTTTTTCTCTTTGAACAGTAAACAGGGAAGGAAATAAAAACAAACAAAAAAACAAAAGGGGGGTTCCTTGTCCCTCATTGTCCATTTATAACTCTGGTAAGAGCTGATTCATCAAAATAGACAATTTGGGAGGAATTCTTTTTTTTTTTTAATAAATTGCCTATCATCCATCCGGATTCCTTTTCCTTTCGAAATACGAACGTGGGAATTCTTGAAATGTTTGTTTGATTTTAATTGAAAGGGTGTTATTCATCTCTATTATTCATAGAATACATTACTCCACTAGAATCCAAGAATTTCGAAATGTAATAAAATAGTTAAAATAAAGGCTTTGTAAAACGATCTAGAAAACAATTGATACGGTTTGATTCCTCAACCCAATTAGGAGTACCCCTAGAGCCCACTTCTTCCCCATACTACGAGTGAAAGAGAAAATGTAAAGACTACCATTAAAGCAGCCCAAGCAAGACTTACTATATCCATGTGTATTATGTCCCCTATCTCTATGAATATGAAACAAATATGAAGGAATTTTTCCATTATTGTTCACTAATAATAGTGGAATTACTGGCACAGAGTCAAAAAGAAAAGGGAATTCTGACACACCACCGTTGATGAAACACTTCAATAAATCCGCTTCTAACAAGTTCTTATATGATTTCTAGTAAAATCGAGAACCATTAAGCACAAGCAAAATACGCAGTAACCTTTTTTTTGGAAGTATCAAAAGAATGTTACTCACATGTATCAATAATAAGACTTATTCTTTCTTTTGGTGTCCCTCATTAAGTAAAAGCCAATTATCTATCCAATCTAATATTAATTGGATGCCTGAACACTCAGAGACTTTCATCAGTCTGTATACAAAGTATCTTCCAACCCTTCTATAACCATTCATTAGTTAATTAGACACTCCCGTTATCCAATCTAATTAAAGACTCCCCTAGTAGCCCCTCCGTTAGTAGGGGGGGCTCCCATATCAAGATTTACGGACTCCCTTCCGCTACTTTAATTTTTCCTTGAATCCTAGACGTTAGGATTTCGAGTTTTTTGTTGATCAGGCGACACCCGGATTTGAACTGGGGAATAAGGGATTTGCAGTCCCCCGCCTTACCGCTCGGCCATGTCGCCAAAGGGCTACAAACAAAAATGAGAGTATCCCCTTTTTATTTTTAGATCGGATCCATGCCTTCAATTGGTTATAGTATCTCAAGGAACACAATATCTAAAAACTTTCCTTTTCTTTTTTCAATAGAAAAGAAAAAAGAAAATGTGGATTCTCAGTTACAAAAGTCAAAATTCAGGACAAATAAATTGGAACCATTAACTATTCACTATTGACTGAAAATTTATGTTATGGACGATTCTTCTTCACTTGTCTTTTTCTAATGGTATAAGAAAATCAAACTGGATACATAACTAATCAGTATTGATTTTTTTTTTCAATAAAAAAAACTTTCTGAATTTCAAGTTTCTGAATTTCAAGTATTTTATAATAATATAACAGCAATTATGAGTCTATGTAAACCCCAGAGCATAAGTTGTTACACAGTTATAGTTATCTAATGAGGTATTTTATCTATCTAGATATGATGTCCATAGGGAATCAGCAAGAAATTATAGTGTTTCAATTTTTCATTGAATAGATTAAAATAAAAGAAAAAATCGAATTTTTGATAGAGCACGCCATGTCTTGTCTCCACTAGATCGCTATAATGGAATAAAAGAAAGACATATATAAATAGAAATGCTATATCTGCACATGTTTAATAAATACAATACAAGCCCTCTTTTCGTACGCACTTCAATCATATTCTAAAAAAATAAAAAACGAAAAAGTGGGTAAAAACATCTCTCTTCTCTGCGAATCGTTTTTTGAACAATGGATTCCATGAAAAAATTAATCGCTAGAAAAATAAACTCTCTCCCTATATATATTTTATATATATTTTATGATTATTTTGTCTTTATCTCAAATTTTGTCTTTATCTCAAGGAACAGATCAAATCAGGAATTCCTTTCAATTTTCTGGTATTCAATCGGATTGGAATATGTAATATCATAATAATGGTAGAAATTGAATTATTATTTTTTTTTATATTCTATACAAAACTCCATACGGCTAAATGGCATTTCTCAATTCTTTTCTGTATCTGTTTGTTATAAATATAAATTCAAAATTGAGTATAATTTTTCTTCTTCCGTTCATACGCATTTCATATTTCATACATTCCAT